TTTGGACCCTTTGCTTAGAAGTGGATTCGAACCACTGACACAAGGATTTTCAGTCCTTTGCTCTAACCAGCTGAGCTACCTGAACCACTTTCCTAAAGTCTGTTTTCTTCAAAGAATACGCCCCACCTTACCACTTGACTAGTAAGGGAAAAGCCCTTTACTCAAATAAATAGTTAGGGCTTTCTTTTTTCGCTTGTTCGTCAAGCTTTCGAGCAGCTCTTTCAACTGCCGCCTAATCTCCCAACATGCTCAAAAACCGAGAGCCGCCCAGGGACTGGACAACCGGAGGGAGCTTGCTTCTCGAAAGAGGATAGGCCGGTCAAACAAAAACAAGGCGCAACGGGCTCTCCCTCCGCTCCTAGTCACTAAGTTGTGCTATTCAGTCCTCGGGGGGACTCCACCAAGAGGTTCTTTCTCTCACGTAATTTCGCCCGTTCCACTTCCGTGCCGGAGGAAATGGGATGAGAACCCATGATACAATCTTCTTGTATGTCGATTTAGCAAACCAATGCCTTTAGCCACTCAGCCATACCTCCAACTTGTTGATCGGAATTTGAGCCCGAAGGGCTATCTGATCCGATCAACTGCGTAAGCCGTAGCGCGCTAGCGCTAGCGCGCGTACTCTTCCTCGAGATATATGAGCGAGACTCTATACAGATCTATGGATCTCCCCAGCATCAAAGCGAGACTCCATCAAAATCTGCCACTCGTTTGGCGACGCCTTCTTTTCTATGAACACCCCACCACTGAATGATGAACTTTGCCAGTCTTCGCCTCCGACCCGACCTGGAGAGAACACAGGGTAAGGGCTTGGCCCGCCTGAATATAATTCATATCTCCTTCGTCTGGTCGAGAAGGGGGAAAGCCCGGGGAACAGGACAGTGACTCTTCTATTACATTACGGAGGAGTCAATTCTCGTCATGATCGATCCATGTCCTACCGTAGTGCCCGAAGCGCTTGCTTAGCAACCAAAGCTAGCTTACTAAGGCGAAGGCTCTTTTGGTTGATTGCACGAGTTCGCCAGTCAATCCACCGTTTTCTTGCTTGGTGCGCTAGTGCGCCTGACTTAGTCGTAGGCGTTTTCTTCGCTGGGTTAGATTCCCGATCCACCAACTATCTGAAATGTTGGCAAACAGGGCTTCATCATCCAGAAAGATGGACGGCACTCCAGACCAAACAATACCTGCCAGAGATTGAGCTCGACTCGAGAGATGGAGACATAAAGGTGCGATAAAGTCCTCGGTGGCTGAGTCTCTCGATATTGAGTCGACCCCGCTCCGAGCAAGCATCGAAGGAATTAATCCAATGCTGGTCCGGGTAGGAAGAAAGGAATTGAACCCAGATAAAGCCTGTTACCAGTTGCCGATCCGATTACCGATTCATAGGATTAACCAGAAGAGAAGGAAGGCCACAAACAAGACTTTTTTAGATATCCCACAATTAGAGCTATTAGCTTAGCTGGAGTTTTGCTTGGCCGGCTGAGTACGGAACGCTAGCTTTCTCTACTTTAACACTTCGTTCACTGCTGGCCCGGAGTAAGACATGCCACCTTAATGCACGGGACAGTTAGAAGGATTTTCACTCTTACTGAACCGGCCTTCGAGACGAAAGGAACGAAAGCTCGATGAGTATGCTACTTCCTGCGAGAATGCATTCTAATGGTTTGTCATGTTCCTACTCCCTGCGATAATGGCCCTCCCTACTAAAGACTACGCTCGGAAAGTCGGTGATAAGCAAGAAGAGAAGAATAAGCAAGAAGAAAAGAGAAGTCCCGAGAAGTACTTCACTTAGCCTTTCTATAGTTGTTCTTCCCCTCCTTCCTCACTACGCTTCGCTTGACTTGAGTTGGGAAGAGTCATATTCATATTCCTATTAAAAAACTCCCCGTAATGCTTGTATTCCCTTACTGAACGGAAGGAACGGTTCCCCTACTCGCTTGCTAATGGACTATAGCCAGAACGAAGGCACGGATTATATACCAAGTCTTTCCTATTCGACGTTTCTCGCAGTTGTCAGCTCCTTAGCTTTGGTTTTTTCTCCTTTACCCTTTATCTAATAATAATGAAGGGTCTTTTTGTGTTCGGGCTTTCGAGTTGGATATCACCATATACTAGTGCTAGTGCGGGTGAAAGCCTCGATGGGAGAGGAAGAGATCAAATAGGGCATTCCTGGTCTGACTGTGCATTCATGCAGCAAGATTCAGATTGAATGGACATAGAGGGAACGGGGTCTAGTTCCGTTTTCAGGGTGAAAGCCTCGAAATCGAAAAAGGCTTAGGCATTTCCTAGGCAACACAAGGCAGGCTAGAAAGGCGAGAGGAGCTATAGTAGCTACATGAAACCAAGTCGTTCTTTCTAGAATACTTGCTGGCATGCGAGACGAGACTGGAACCAAGGCCAAGGGCAGGAACTCCACCAACAGGAACCCTATCATCAACCAATAGGCCAGGAGCGGAAACGGAAGCCGAGGAGCTCTCATAAGAATCCAACTAGAAAGCGG